AATAACTGTCCTAGCTCTACCGTATCTTTTGTTTCATTTCTTCTGGAACAATCACACAAACTTTTGGGTTTATGGGTCGACTACCAGAAATTCAATGCGTAATCTTAGCATTCAATGTATATTCCTGAATAATATCATTTTTCAATTTTTGAACCATTTCATTTTACCAAGTTCAATGTTAGCCAGATTAGTCAACATTTTTATGTTTCGATGCAACAACAAGATGTTATTTGTAACAAGTAGTTTTTTTGGTTGGTTAATTGGTCACATTTTATTCATGAAATGGATTGTATTGGTATTAGTCTGGATAGGGCAAAATCATTCTATTAGATCTAATGTACTTATTCGATTTAACAAATACATTATGTCTAAATTGAAAAATTTGATGGCTCGAATATTTAGTATTCTCTTATTTATTACCTGTGTCTACCATTTAGGCAGAATACCATCGCCCATTCTTACTAAGAAACTAAAAAAAACTTCCGAAATGAAGGGGATTCAAAAAGAGTCACAAGATGTATTTACCGAAGAATACCCTTTTTCCGAAAAAAGGGGGGCTCTGGACAAAATTGATGACACGAAAGAGATAGCGGATGAATTACATTTTATGAATATGAAAGCTATATGTTCTCTGGATGATAATAAAGAAAATTGTAAGGCCGCTATGGTGAAATTGGTAAACACGCTGCTCTTAGGAAGCAGTGCTACAGCATCTCGGTTCGAGTCCGAGTAGCGGCATGTAAAATGTAAAAAAAAAAGTAATCTAATTTAATGTTTAATTTAATATTTTAAAAAATACAATTTGTGGTCTCCTTATTAAATTTTGTCCCTTTATTTTTTTATTTTTAATAACTTATTTATATTTATGCTGTTTTCTACTTTTGAACATATATTAACTCATATATCTTTTTCTATTGTTTCAATTTTAATTCCAATTGTTTTTCGAATATTCTTAGTCAATGAAATCATAGAACTATATGATTCGTCAGAAAGGGGTATAACAGCTGGATTTTGCTGTCTAACAGGATTATTAATAAACCGTTGGATTCGTTTTAGACATTTCCCATTAAGTGAGTTATCCGAATCATTAATTTTCCTTTCATGGGGTTTCTCCATTATTTATCTGGTTATGTATTTAAAAATAAAAAATAAAAATTTAAGCTCAATAATAAAGATAGGTGTTATTTTTACTCAAGTTTTTGCTACTTCAAATATTTTCAATCAAATACATAAATCTGTAATATTAGTACCCGCTCTTCAATCTCAATGGTTAATGATGCATGTAAGTATGACCTTAGTGGGCTATGCATCTCTTTTATGCGGATCCTTATTATCAGTAACACTTTTAGTCATTACATTTCAAAAAAATCGAATTATTTGTAGTAAAATCCATTTTTTATTAACTACGACATTTTATTTTGTCAATAATCAAAACGCGAATGAAAAGATAAAAACTGTTTTACAAAGCACTTCTTTTTTTTCAACTAGTAATTTTTACAGATACCAATTAATTCAACAATTGGAACATTGGAGTTATCGTGTTATTAGTATAGGTTTTTTTTTTTTTAGTATAGGTATTCTTTCGGGAGCTGTGTGGGCTAATGAAGCATGGGGATCATATTGGAATTGGGATCCAAAAGAAACTTGGGCATTTATTACTTGGATTATATTCACGATTTATTTACATACGAAGAAAACTTCGAACGGTACAAATTCTTCAATTGTAGCTGTTATAGGCTTTCTTCTAATTTGGCTCTGCTATTTTGGGATCAATCTATTAGAAATAGGGCTGCACAGTTATGGTTCATTTCGATTTTAATCGAATTGAATAAAGAGCTTGATGAATACAAAAATCAATGGTAAAAAAAAAATGATATTCATTCTCGCATATCAACCAATATTGATATATCGAATTTCCATTACGAATAAAAAAAGTATATATTCGTAATGGAATATTAGAATAAATTAATAAATTGACTCCTCGAGATCATCATAAATATATTACTTACACTTAAAATAAACCCGTACTCAAAACCAAAATATAGGTTCATTAGGAAGTACGGGTTTTATTGGTAAAAAACACACATTTAAATTAATAAGTTAGACCCATGCTGCGAGTTGTTTCATACCATAGATAAACCCGAACACTCAAAAAATCCGTTGGGCAGGCGGATTCGCATCTTTTACAACCGACACAATCCTCCGTTCGTGGAGCAGAAGCAATTTGCTTAGCTTTGCAACCGTCCCAAGGGATCATTTCTAATACATCTGTAGGACAAACTCGAACACATTGAGTGCACCCGATACATGTATCATAAATCTTTACTGAATGCGACATTGGATCTATAAATATTGTCAAACATCATAAAATTTCAATCTAAATCAATTTGTAACTTAATCATATATTTAGATATTAGATGAATCAATGATTTATCCAAATTTTGAATCAATCAACTATTTTCTATTTTATTTATATGTGCTCAATAGCTTTCGAAAATTTACGAAACTTGACTCGCATTAAATTTTATTTTTATATTTAATTTAAGAAATGAATTGTTTACTGCATGTGAACTTTATTTTCATTAATTATATATCATTAATATTAATAAAGTAAATCTTTATAATCTTATTTAATCTTATTTAAATTCTGTTATGATGTGGATGATGAGTAAAAATCCATATAGGAAAAAAAATAGATCATCAACGAATTTTCAACTGTGGATACATACGTATCCTTAACATACTGAAACGGATGCTATTAGTAGTATTAAACCAATATCGATTTATACAAGTAAAATCCTCTAATCGAAATTTGGTCCAAAGAAAAAACTTCAATTTAATTAATTTTTTGTTTTCAGTTGTCCGATTAAACATTTTTTTTTTGAAATTAAAACAAATTAAAATTCTAAATTCTCTACAACGTCGAGATGATAAAATAGTTTCAGGAACAAATAAATCATCAAAATTGTCGTTTTTATTTACACTCATATTTTGATGTTGTTCGGTTGATTTATTTGTATTCATAATATAGAATATCTTTTTTTTTCTTTTATTTGTTTGGTTCTTTTTTTTATAAAAACATGAACTACGTACAACTTTATAAATAATAAATTTTCTATTTTTTTTTATAGAAAGACGAATTGGTTCAAGAATTAATATTCCCCCTTTCATCGATTTGGTACAAGTTAATTTATTCTGAATCAACATGATATTCAGATTCATTTCTTCTCTTCGAATAGACGATAGAGCCATTTCTTTTGGATTTAGAAGTCTAAGTAGGAAACAATATACTTTAATATTGTTGATTATTTTTTGCTTCATAAGATTATCCCATCTCAATTGAAAAATCAAATTTCTTTTTAGGAAGATGTCAAATCCTGTTTTTGTATTATTCTTGTATTTTTTTTTTTCATCCAATGATAGATAATTTTTTTTTGTTGTACTTTCATTAATTTTTACATTATAAAATTGTAAAAATTTTTGTAAAAACCAAAGTTCCACATTAAATCTCGCTTTATTTAGTATTTCATTTTTCTTTTTTTTATAAAGTGTAAGATAAAAAAAACTTTGCTTATCAAAAAGATATACTTTTTGTATCTTTAAAAGAATTTGACAGTCACAATATTTTGTATTCACCTTTTGCTCTATATTCCCACTATTTTCGTATCGTCGATAATTATTTAAAAAATTATTGATAGGGCTATTCTTTACTTTAACTTTATCGAGTAATTTGTTTTTATCTGTATTATAATTTATAAAAGTTATCTTTTTTTTTGTTACTTGTAATTTTTCTTGTAATGGTGATTTAGACATATAAATAGAGTAGGCCGCCTTATTTTCCTTATTTTCATAATTATTTTTATAATTATAGTATAAATATGATAAAAGATCATATCGATAATGTTTTTTAAACTGACAATTTTGATCTGACACTAACGTTTTTTCATGATGAATTAATGAGGATTGCTCAGATAAATATTCTTTGTTTAAATCGTTATTTTTAATTGTAGAATGCTGATTTACTATATTTCGCCATTTTTTTGGTACTAATCGAGACCATATAATTGGTGATAAATCATAGTGATAATAATCTTTTAGACAATCTTTCCATTTCTTTTTTTCATAATTCCAACGTTTTTGATGTCTTAATTTTGAGTCGCAATGAAAGATTCTTTGTGTTCTAAAACATTTTGGAATTACATTCTGACTAAAAACAGACGTTTCATGATATTGAAGTACATATCTTAACTTATCCAAATAATTAATTGGAATTTTTGATAATTTATAAAATACATATGTTTGTGACAAGGAAGATAAGCCAAACAGAATAGTTGAGTTTTTATTATTAATATTAAGTAACTTTTTTATTATTATTTTTTTTTGTTCAACTCTTTCGTTCTTTTGTTGATTATTGTAAATGTACTTATCAAAACTTTTTTTTATTGACTGAAGAAAGAGTTGTACATTGAGACTTAGTATTTTTATGTTACTGATAAATAAAAAATTATTTATGTATATTTCAAAGAATTGTACAATTTTAAAAAAAAAATTTTTTGATTCGTAAATGAATCTCGAATTTTTTTTTAATATCCCGAAAGGGCGTTTTATCAATTTTTTGAATTTGATTCGATCAACTCGTTTTTTATTATTATTAGGACAAATCCGGATAGTTAAAAATATTTTTTTTCTGTCGTTTTTTATTTTTTTTGTTTTATCAATCAGATATTTCATTTTATTCTTTGTCGATAACTCTTTTTTAGAATCTTTTGATTTTTTTTGAATAGATGATTCATCAATTATATTATTTTTTAGTAGATAATCTTTTTCTTTTTTACTTTCACTTGGTTGATATATATATTTTTTTAACTTGAATATATTACTTTCTTTGAACAAGTTTTTTGTTTTTAAAAAGGAATCATTTGTTATCAAAAATTGGAAAAAACTTTTTTTATCTTTTAGTAACAAATGAGTTCTTTCGTTATTCATTATCATTATTATAAATCGTTGGGGTGTGAAATAAATCTTTTTCAATTTTATAATTTTTTTTTCGAGTCTTTTAAAGATAGGTTCACAAAAGGAGGACCTTTTTCGGGGAGGACCAAAAGGCATTTCAGCTTCCATTCCCCAAACTGTTAAAAAAAAATCTTCTTTATTTCTTTTTGTTTTCATTGGATTCCTATGAAGGGATCGGAGCTTAGATCTGTACCAAGGTTTTAAGTGGACAGGAAATAGAATCTTTATTTGAATACCATCTGTTAACCACTTTTTAGGAAATTCCTTTTCTGATAATTGAACCCCATTATAAGTACATTTAACATGTATCTCTCTATTCCATTGGTTTAAATCCTCGAACCATTCAGGAAATTGAAATAATAACATCCGTCCTATATTCTTAGCGAATATCAATGAAGGTAATATAATATATTTTCGAAGACCGGATTGGGTTACTAACATACAACCTCTCATTGTTTGAGCAAATGGAATGGTATCCCAAGTTTCTGCTATTTCGATACAGGTTCTCTCTTCTTTGTACTTGGTGTTTTTCGCCATTTCTTTTATCTCTTCTTCTTTATAATCTGAAAGTTTGAGTTTTTTATTTTTATTAATTGAATTTCTCAAAATAAATTTCATCAGTTCATCAAATTTAAAATACAAATCGAATCGTTTATTATCTTTTTTTCGTTCCAAAAAAAGTGGAGAGTGTAGATTTGTTTGAAACAGCTCCCAAATAACTGTTTTACGCCTTTGGGTGCGCCTAGAACCTTTGATTATATCTCGACGAAAATCCGATTGGTGTAAATAACGTATTAAAGCCACCTCTTCGTTATTTGTCTGTTTATCTGTAAAAATAATTACACGTTTGACTTTTCTTGAGCGAATACCATGATCGTCCGCCAATCGGTCTTCCGCATTTCCCCTTTCCTGTTGTTCCAATTCGTCGATTAATTTGTATGACCAATGGGATATTTTTTTACGTATTCCTTTTATTCTATCGGATTTTTTTTTTAAAATGGATTTTTTATGATTATTATTTATAACTACATGAAATAAAAATTTATATCGCTCTTTTGAACCCCTTTTTATTTTTTTCGGAAATAAAAAAAGTCTTTGCAAATTTAAATAGGGTATTGGTTCTTTCGAAAATTCATTAATTAAGGTCAACAAATAATTTATTTTTATGATATAAATTTTTTTTTTATCATAAGACATTTTATGTTCATCGGTAAAAAGTAGACCATGAATATTATTTATAGAAAAGGTTTCATTTATACTTAAAGGTGAAACTTTTTTTTTTTTTAGTGTTAGTGTTTCACCAAAAGGTTGGTTCAAGAAAGGATCATATATCTTAGGCAAGTATTCTTTTTTTTTATCACAATTACATAATCGAGTCTTTTTTTCAAGTATATCTAGAAAAAGTAATTCTTTGTCTAGAACTTCAATTCGATTTCTAATCTCATTAATTTGTTTATTCTTTTTGTATTTAGTATTATAAGTCCAAAAATTATATAATTTATTAGAATCGAATGCTAATTCATTCAAAGATATCTTTCGTTGTATCATTTCAAAAAAATTTACCAAACTGAGTAGATATGTAAAAGAAATTTTTCGTTTTCCATCACTTTGACAAAAAAAAAAAAAATATTGTGACATTTCATTTCTTACAGCATTTTCAAATTGATCGTTTTTTAGATATCGTAATGGGTAATTCCATCTTTTATAGTCGAAAAAAATATTTACAAGAGGCTTTTCAAACCAGAAAACGTGTTTATATTCTTTTTTCACCATAGCGGCCTTACAATTTTCTTTATTATCATCCAGAGAACATATAGCTTTCATATTCATAAAATGTAATTCATCCGCTATCTCTTTCGTGTCATCAATTTTGTCCAGAGCCCCCCTTTTTTCGGAAAAAGGGTATTCTTCGGTAAATACATCTTGTGACTCTTTTTGAATCCCCTTCATTTCGGAAGTTTTTTTTAGTTTCTTAGTAAGAATGGGCGATGGTATTCTGCCTAAATGGTAGACACAGGTAATAAATAAGAGAATACTAAATATTCGAGCCATCAAATTTTTCAATTTAGACATAATGTATTTGTTAAATCGAATAAGTACATTAGATCTAATAGAATGATTTTGCCCTATCCAGACTAATACCAATACAATCCATTTCATGAATAAAATGTGACCAATTAACCAACCAAAAAAACTACTTGTTACAAATAACATCTTGTTGTTGCATCGAAACATAAAAATGTTGACTAATCTGGCTAACATTGAACTTGGTAAAATGAAATGGTTCAAAAATTGAAAAATGATATTATTCAGGAATATACATTGAATGCTAAGATTACGCATTGAATTTCTGGTAGTCGACCCATAAACCCAAAAGTTTGTGTGATTGTTCCAGAAGAAATGAAACAAAAGATACGGTAGAGCTAGGACAGTTATTGTATGAGGTCTACCCAATGCTAGATGCAGAGGCGCATAATAGATCGATAT